GATCCGGTCTTATATTAGGAGGCATAGGGGTAGTATTACTTACCAACCCAATTTATTCTGCTTTTTCGTTGGGACTTGTTCTTGTTTGTATATCCTTATTCTATATTCTATCAAACTCTCATTTTGTAGCTGCCGCACAGCTCCTTATTTACGTGGGAGCTATAAATGTTTTAATTATATTTGCTGTCATGTTCATGAATGGTTCAGAATATTACAAAGATTTTCATCTTTGGACCGTTGGGGATGGCGTTACTTTGTTGGTTTGCACAGGTATTTTTGTTTCACTAATGACTACTATTCTGGATACGTCATGGTACGGGATTATTTGGACTACAAGATCAAACCAAATTATAGAGCAAGATTTGATAAGTAACAGTCAACAAATTGGAATTTATTTATCAACAGATTTTTTTCTTCCATTTGAACTCATTTCGATAATTCTTTTAGCTGCTTTGATAGGCGCAATTGCTGTGGCCCGCCAGTAATAAATTTTTCGAACTAGTAACCGAAATCAAAATTAAACTTTGTTCTGTGTTATCACATCCATTTCCCCTCACTTCAATCTTATTTGAAGATTTTTTATGTCTAAAATAGAAATTCGTTTATTTGATCTATTGGCAATAGATTCTCTTATTCAGTACTTTTTTTTATTCTAGTCACTTGAACTCATTAAATTGTTTTTCATCTTGAAATGAATCAAAATTGATAAGGAGTTGGTCAATGATGCTCGAACATGTACTTGTTGTGAGTGCCTATTTATTTTCTATCGGTATTTATGGATTGATCACAAGTCGAAATATGGTTAGAGCCCTTATGTGTCTTGAACTTATACTGAATGCAGTTAATATAAATTTCGTAACATTTTCTGATTTTTTTGATAGTCGTCAATTAAAAGGAAATATTTTTTCAATTTTTGTTATAGCTATTGCAGCCGCTGAAGCAGCTATTGGACCAGCTATTGTTTCCGCAATTTATCGTAACAAAAAATCAACTCGTATCAATCAATCGAATTTGTTGAATAAGTAGTACTGTATTAATCATAGAAATTATACTATTTATCAAGTCAAATTAACATGGATGATACATAACGTATTGATCGTGTTTACAAAAAATGCAAGAAATCAAAGTATCTTGGACCTCTCGTATGAGTCGATCTCGAAACAGATTGATTAGAAAAATTCTGTTAAATCATTGATTCATCTGGTGTCTAAATATATGTATAATTCATTTACAAGTTTACTAGATCGAGAATTTATGATGTTCAAAAATTTATATATCCAATGTCACATTCAGTAAAGATTTATGATACATGTATAGGGTGTACTCAATGTGTCCGAGCCTGCCCCACAGATGTATTAGAGATGATACCTTGGGACGGATGTAAAGCTAAGCAAATTGCTTCTGCTCCAAGAACAGAAGACTGTGTTGGTTGTAAGAGATGTGAATCCGCTTGTCCAACGGATTACTTGAGTGTTCGAGTTTATTTATGGCATGAAACAACTCGAAGCATGGGCCTAGCTTATTGATCTCTTTCCCAAATCCCACCTGAATATATTTTATTTTTTACCGACAAAAATCCCCCTGCTCGAAAAATCAAATATATATTTGATTTTTCGAGCACGGATTTTTCTGGTCCAAGTGTATCTTGTTTTTACTACGAATTATTTTCCTTGGTTAACAATAGTAGTAGTTTTGCCAATATTCGCGGGTTCCTTAATTATCTTTCTTCCTCATAGAGGAAATAAGATGATTAGGTGGTACACTATACTTATATGTACCGTAGAACTCCTTCTAATAACTTATGCATTCTATTATCATTTCCAATTGGACGATCCATTAATGCAACTGACGGAGGATTATAAAGGGATCAATTTTTTTAATTTTTATTGGAGATTGGGAATAGATGGACTTTCTATAGGACCTATTTTGCTGACAGGATTTATCACCACTTTAGCTACTTCAGCGGCTCGGCCGGTTACTCGAGATTCCCGATTATTCCATTTCCTGATGTTAGCAATGTATAGTGGTCAAATAGGATCATTTTCTTCTCGAGACCTTTTACTTTTTTTCATCATGTGGGAGTTAGAATTAATTCCCGTTTATCTACTTCTATCCGTGTGGGGGGGAAAAAAACGTTTATATTCAGCTACAAAGTTTATTTTGTACACTGCAGGAAGTTCCGTTTTTTTATTAATTGGAGTTCTGGGTATCGGTTTATATGGTTCCAATGAACCAACATTCAATTTTGAAATATCAGTTAATCAATCTTATCCAGTAGTACTGGAAATAATATTCTATATTGGATTTCTTATTGCTTTTGCTGTCAAATCACCGATTATACCTTTACATACATGGTTACCAGACACCCATGGAGAGGCACATTACAGTACTTGTATGCTTCTAGCCGGAATATTATTAAAAATGGGAGCATATGGATTGGTTCGGATCAATATGGAATTATTGTCCCGCGCTCATTCTATATTTGCTCCCTGGTTGATGATAGTCGGCACACTTCAAATAATCTATGCAGCTTCAGCATCTCCCGGTCAACGTAATTTAAAAAAAAGAATAGCCTATTCCTCCGTATCTCATATGGGTTTCATAATTATAGGAATTGGCTCTATAAGTGATATGGGCCTCAATGGAGCCATTTTACAAATAATATCTCATGGCTTTATTGGCGCTGTACTCTTTTTCTTGGCGGGAACGAGTTTTGATAGAATACGTCTTGTTTATCTCGACGAAATGGGCGGAATGGCGATCCCAGTTCCAAAAATATTCACGGCTTTCAGTATCTTATCGATGGCGTCCCTTGCATTACCGGGGATGAGTGGTTTTGTTGCAGAATTAATAGTATTTTTTGGACTAATTACCAGCCAAAAATTTTTTTTAATAACAAAAATACTAATTACATTTGTAATGGCAATTGGAATGATATTAACTCCTATTTATTCATTATCTATGTTACGCCAAATGTTCTATGGATACAAGTTTTTTAATGCTCCAAACTCTTATTTTTTTGATTCTGGACCGAGAGAGTTATTTGTTTCGATTTCTATCCTTTTACCTGTAATAGGTATTGGTATTTATCCGGATTTCGTTTTCTCACTATCCGTTGACAAGGTCGAAGATATTATAGCTAATTATTTTTATAGATAATTTTTTAAAAAATTAATAAAATAAAAAACATCAATCTTATAGTATATAGTATAATAAGAATAAGATTTTTAAAAAATTCGTTGTACAATTGCAAAAAACAAATCTTTTTTCTTCTCTTAAGTTTATTTTTAACTTAAACTAATGAATTATACTTTTAACCAGATATGTTTGGCCTTTGTAAGAACCTTTTGAATCAAACTAGTGATTCAAAAGGTTCTCCATGGCTTACACGATGTTTTCTTCTATATATACTGTCCCATGTTTATTTGTGTTCATTAGGTCCTTTTTTCAGTTAGATGTTAGGGTAAATGAACCATAACTATGTAGCCCTATTCCTAATAGATTGACCCCAAAATAGCATATCCAAATTATAAGAAATCCCATAGAGGCTACAATTGCAGAATTTACAACCTCCAAATTTTTATTTGTTCGAATATGTAAATAAATCGCAAATACGGTCCAAGTAATAAATGCCCAAGTTTCTTTCGGATCCCAATTCCAATATGAGCCCCATGCCTCATTTGCCCATACTGCTCCCGAAAGAATACCTATGGTTAAAAAGATAAAACCTATACCAATAATACGATAACTCCAATGATCCAATTGTTGAATCAATTGAGACCTATAATAATTCCTAGAAGAAATTAAGGAAGTGTTCCATAAAACATTGTTTCTTTCGTTCATGTATTGGATCTCATCAAAACAAAACGACTCATTATTGCTTTTCTGAAAAAGACTTATGACTTTGCGAGATGTAATGACTATAAGAGCTACTGATAATAATGATCCACATAAAAGAGATGCATAGGCCAATACCATCATACTTACATGCATCATTAACCAATGAGATTGGAGAGCGGGTACTAATAGTACGGATTGATGCATTTCGGTTAAAAAACCAGAAGTAGCAAAGCCTTGGGTAAAAATAACACTTGGCGCGGTTATTGCGCTTAAAGGTTTTTTTTTTTTTTTTAAATACGGAACCATATGAATAATGGACAAACTCCATGAAAGAAAAATTAATGATTCGTATAAATCACTTAAAGGTAAATGCCTTGAATAAATCCAACGAGTAATTAATAATCCTGTTATACAGACAAAAGTAGTTTTTATGCCTTTTTCTGATGAATCATATAGTCCTACGCTTTCATTAACTAATAAGATTATCAAACGAATTGAAATTATAATTGAAACAACCGAAAAGGATATATGAGTTAATATATGCTCTAAAATGGAAAATATCATAAAAAATTATAAAAAAAGAGGAGAATCTCCCAATTATAGAAATGGAAATCGGGAATAGAATTCATTATAGGACTTACTCTTTTATAAGATGCCATGCCGCCACTCGGACTCGAACCGAGATGCTCTAGCACTGCTTCCTAAGAGCAGCGTGTCTACCGATTTCACCATAGCGGCTTTTCAAAATCATAATAACCTATTTTTATTCAATTGTCGAGGTTAAAATACTCAATCATTCAATATTTTTGATTTTTATTTTATAAGAAACATTGAAATTCATGAATAAATAAATTGATGAATCAAAACTCGTTTAAAAAATAGTGATTTGAACCTAGTTACAATAATAATCCTTATTTTTAGTATCTATTTTCTTTAATGTATACATTAACAATGGAGTTCTTTTAGTTTATACTCTCCTAAAATGGAACTTTTCTAACTACATAGTTTTTACCGCAATTCAATGTTCTTTTTTTTATTATTATTTTTTTTATGATGATACATTTCTCGTATAAAATATCCATTTATAAAAGCTTCTTGTCGCATTTAGGTGGATATTTTATACGAGAGATATAAGGATAAGGATTATATATATTGATAATGATTTTTTAAAACGAGTGTTCAGAGAATTCCAAAACAAGTTTTAAACTAAAAAAAAATGAGTTTCAACAAATCATTAATTTGGATTAAAGATCTTATATTATGTTTGTTTTTTCCTATCTTATATTATGTTTGTTTTTTCCTATTTGAAAATAATTTATATATAAAAAAATTATTCTATTTCGATATAAATTAGTATTTAGTATAAATTCTAAACAAAATTCAAAACTAGACTCTTTTTAGAGTCAGAGATAGATCCAGATTATTCCAATGTTTCATTATTTATTTCTTGTTGTACAAAAAAACTTTTTGAATTCCCTGTAGAAAGAGATTTCGCTAATGAAAAAACTTTTAATGCTACCCAATACCCCTTCCTTTTCCAAATATTATTACGAATTCGTTTTTTTGATATGGAAGTACGTTTTTTTGGAACTGCCATTAAAAAATTATGATAGGGTATTTAGTTCTATAGTTGGATGTGAAAGACATCTATTGTTCAAAATCAATTGTTTTTACTATATAATTCTCTCTTTATTGTCTAAATTGGACTCTTTTCATAAAAAAAATAGAAACCCAAAGTGGTTGTGTCTTTATGTTGTTTATTTTCGTCATGCTATATTTATACATGTAATAAAATACATCAAAAAGTTTAAGAAACCAACCTTTTTATTTTTGAATTAAAAAAAACTTAATAATTTTTTTTTTATTAATTGGTCAAGCTCAAAAAAAGAGTGCACCTAATGAAAATTAAAAAATTAAAATGAGACTAGTAGTTAATCTGTTAAAGTATATATCATTTTTTATATAAAAAAGAAGTCCTTTTATTTTTGTAATTTCTTCACTCAATTAAAAAACTTCATTGGTTTAAGAATTTAAATTTTTATTTTTTTTTGTAGTTTCATAAAATATTACTTAAAAAAAAATAAGTATTTATTTTGCAATAGTTACTTTTCGGTGTAATTTTATGAATTCTATTAAAATAGCATGTTCTTTTTGGTGTAATTATTTGTCCTTACTCTCTCTAGTGATTAAAATACTGTATTATGTAAATTGTAATAATTAATAATGATTGACTTTTCAATTCTAACTTCTTTATTTGAAAATTTTTTTTGTTTGAAGTATTTGGAAAAGATTTAGAATAATTAAGAATAAAAATATTTATTTTAGTTTTACATATCTTATCTTAATTTTTTTATTAACTGACTCCTTTCAAAAAAAAAAATAAGAGTTGATGAATCAGAAACAGTTAACTAATAATAAAATATTTTTATTTATTTTTATGGAATATACATACCAATATTCATGGATCATACCTTTCATTCCAGTTATAATTCCTATGTTAATAGGGGTGGGGCTTCTTCTTTTTCCGAAAGCAACAAAAAATCTTCGCCGCATGTGGGCTTTTCCTAGTGTTTTATTGTTAAGTATAGTTATGATTTTTTCAGCCAATCTGTCTATTCAGCAAATAAATAACAGTTATATCTATCAATATGTATGGTCTTGGACCATCAATAATGACTTTTCTTTAGAGTTCAGCTACTTGATCGATCCACTTACTTCTATTATGTTAATCTTAATTACTACTGTTGGAATTATGGTTCTTATTTATAGTGACAATTATATGTCTCATGATCAAGGATATTTGAGATTTTTTGCTTATATGAGTTTTTTCAATACTTCAATGCTGGGATTAGTGACTAGTTCTAATTTGATACAAATTTATATTTTTTGGGAATTAGTTGGAGTGTGTTCTTATCTATTAATAGGTTTTTGGTTCACACGACCGATTGCCGCGAATGCTTGTCAAAAAGCGTTCGTAACTAATCGTGTAGGGGATTTTGGTTTATTAGTAGGAATTTTAGGTCTTTATCGGATAACGGGGAGTTTCGAATTTCGGGATTTGTTTGAAATATTCAATAGTTTGATTTATAATAATGAAGTTAATTTTTTATTTGTTACTTTGTGTGCCTTCTTATTATTTTCTGGTGCAATTGCTAAATCCGCTCAATTCCCCCTTCACGTATGGTTACCTGACGCTATGGAAGGACCTACTCCTATTTCAGCTCTTATACATGCTGCTACGATGGTAGCAGCAGGAATTTTTCTTGTCGCTCGGCTTCTTCCTCTTTTTATGATTATACCTTACATAATGAATATAATAGCCTTAATAGGTATAATAACATTACTATTAGGAGCTACTTTAGCTCTTGCTCAAAAAGATATTAAGAGAAGTTTAGCCTATTCTACAATGTCTCAATTGGGTTATATGATGTTAGCTCTAGGTATTGGGTCTTATCGAGCTGCTTTATTTCATTTGATTACTCATGCTTATTCAAAAGCATTGTTGTTTTTAGGGTCCGGATCAATCATTCATTCAATGGAAGCTATTGTTGGATATTCTCCAGATAAAAGTCAAAATATGGTTCTTATGGGTGGTTTAATAAAACATGTGTCAATTACAAAAACTGCTTTTTTATTAGGTATACTTTCCCTTTGTGGTAT